GATAGAATCAATCCACCAATGAATTCTGACTTATGCTTAGGATCGATTACTAAGATCTATACGATTGAAGTCACTAAAAACTTTGTCTTTAAGTAAGGCTAGGATTGAACCAGCAGAACGACTTCGAGATCTCGTTTTGAGTTCCTATCCGTGGAGTCTTTATCAATATCAATGATCCGACTCTCGTTCTTGCATTTCTTTGTTTCGAACCATGCTTTCAATTCTGAGCCCTTTCTTTCTCTTCTATATGCTTGATTTCATCTGTTTATTCATTCGTCACAGACGAAACGGAAGAACTTCTATTGGAATCCTCATTGAAATTCCCAGTGAGATAGGAAATAAAATGGATGGGTGGTTCATAGAAAATCAGTCAATATCTACCATATACATTTCTTTCATAGTGTAAACCAACTATTCACATCTTCGATTCATCAGGATTCTAGAATCCTTCTTTGAACATACACAAGATCCGTCTTCTAGCCATTAAATAGCTATATATAACTACCCTAACCCCCCCTTTTTTTAGGACTCATAATGTCGTAATTCACTGAACAAATAGAAATAAAATATTCATTGGGAGTTATGGCATAAATGGGCCAGAACTGGGGGGAAAAAGATCTTTTATTTTCCTTTTTTTTTTTACAAAGCATATCGGAATCTTTTTTGCTACTACTCTAGATCATATATACCGTATTTCGATCCCCCAATAGCTTATCTCGAAATAGCTTATCTCGAGCCGCCCATACATACACATTCCAGAGGAATAAGCAAAACAAAGGCGAAAACTCTTTTCAAAGCTAGTCAATGATGATCCTCCATGGATTCGCCTATATAAGCCGCAGCTAAAGTTGCAAAAATAAGAGCTTGAATACCACTTGTAAATAATCCAAGGAGCATGACAGGTATAGGAACCACTGAAGGTACTAAAGAAACAAGAACAAGAACTACTAATTCATCAGCCAATATATTCCCGAAAAGTCGAAAACTAAGTGATAGGGGTTTTGTGAAATCTTCTAGGATGTTAATTGGTAAGAGGATTGGGGTTGGTTGAATGTATTTACCGAAATAACCCAAGCCTTTTTTGGTAAGACCCGCATAGAAATAGGCCACAGACGTGGGTAAAGCTAAAGCAACAGTAGTATTTATATCATTCGTGGGTGCGGCTAACTCCCCCTGGGGTAGCTCTATGATTTTCCGAGGTAAAAGAGCCCCTGACCAGTTAGAAATAAAAATAAATAGGAACATAGTTCCAATAAAAGGAACCCAAGGACCATATTCTTCTCCAATCTGAGTTTTGCTCAAGTCTCGAATGAATTCAAGGACATATTCGAAGAAATTTTGACCGTCAGTCGGAATGGTTTGTGGATTTCGAACAGCTATAGTGGTTGAACCTACTAAGATAGCAATTACGACCCAAGAAGTAATAAGCACTTGGGCATGGACTTGGAAACCACCTATTTGCCAATAGAAATGTTGGCCTACTTCCACACCGGATAGATCGTATAACCCTTTTAGGGTGTTGCTGGAACATGGTAGAACATTCATATTGCCCTCTGACAGAAGTAGAACTTAAAAAGGAATTATTTTGATTCCACTATCTCTTTCTCGACTCGCCTACTTGAATTGTGTATTTCAGATACCAAGGAATCTTCGAAAATCGCCAATGATTTTTCTCTCTTTTTTTCGATTCAGGAAAAAGAACCAATTCCAAAAATCCATATATTTCCCGAAGTCATTGACTTATCTTATTATTAATCACTGATTTGTTATAGAGCTAGAACGGCCCTCACAAATGGCTGAGACTAATTTGTTAAGAATGAATCGAAGTGAACCTATAGAGTCATCATTGCTTGGAATCGGAAGATCCGCAAGATCCGGGTCACAATTTGTATCGATTAAACAAATCGTTGGAATTCCTAAAATGAGACATTCGCGAAGAGCCTTATAGCCGTCTTTCTGATTAACGACAATTACAATATCAGGCAACCCCGTCATATATTTGATCCCACCCAGATAGGTTTGCAAGTGAGATAATTGTCTCCTCAAGATTGCTGCATCTCTTTTCGGAAGACGGTTGAGTCTTCCCGTCTTTTGTTCCGCTCTCAAATTGCTGAACGTATGAAGTCTTCTTTCTGTAGTGGACCAATTCGTTGACATCCCACCGAGCCATTTTTTATTAACATAATGACACCGAGCCCTTCTTGCAGCCGATGCGACTGAATTAACTGCTATTTTGTTGGTACCAACTATTAAGAATTGTTTTCCCGTACTCGCTGCATCAAAAACTAAATTACAAGCTTCTGATAAAAAACAAGCAGTTCTAGTAAGATTTGTAATATGCCTCCCTTTAAGCGTTGCAGAGATGTAAGGTGCCATGCTAGGATTCCATTTCTTAGTCTGATGCCCAAGATGAACTCCTGCTTCCATCATCTCTTCCAAATTGATGTTCCAATATCTTCTTGTCATTTTTCCCCACACTTCCGCTTTTTTTTTTTTTTTTTTAAGAGACGCGGTGCCCTAAATAAAGAATTGTTCCGACGGAACCTTCTCCCGGAGATTGACCGTTGATACACGGGCCATTCCTTTCTATTCGTTATTATCTTTATTACCAAATCGAATAACCGGACTAGATAGTGAAAGTGAAGTTAAAGGGATGAATTTGCTCTTAAAAATCATGAAATCCCGCAAATTAGGATGGATCATGGACTTTCTTTGGGATGCAAGAATCAACTAATTCTCTATGTTGGAATAAAATATCTCTTATTTCCCCCCCGAATAGATTCTTCTTTTTCATTTCCAAAGGAATGTTGCTCCGTTGCCTTGAACGGTACACGAATCCTTTGAATCCGGTACCAACAGGTATCATACCCCCCAGAACAACGTTCTCTTTCAGGCCTTTCAACCAATCGATACGACCTCGTAGAGCGGCTTTTGCTAAAACCCGAGCAGTCTCTTGAAAACTTGCTTCCGATATGAAACTTTGAGTATTCAGAGACGCCCTCGTTATTCCCAATAGGACAACTCGATAACAGATCGCTTCTTCCAAAGCGCGCGCTGTTCGTTCTGCCCTCAACAATCCTATGAGTTCTCCAGGTAAAAAAACATTAGACATTCCATCTTCTGAAACCAAAACTTTTGATGTTATTTGACGCACAATCATTTCTATATGCTTATTATGGATTTGCACTCCCTGGGATCGATAAACCTTTTGAATCTTAGTAACCAAAGAGATACGGCTTTGTGCTATGGTTAACTCAGCGCCAATCAAGAATCCCCAAGGAATTCCAAGAATTCTTGTTATACATGCGTTCCAACCTTCCACCCTCTCTTTTAGGTTCATTGAGATTGAATCAATCGAACGCACTTCGAACCCTTGTTCTACTTTTGGAAGACCTTGCGTTATATCACTCGATCTCGATTTTTCATATAGAAATGTCGCTATTGTATCTCCTTCAGAACGGATTGCCCCATAATGACCATGAACGGTGGTTCCTGGAGTAGCCAAATAGGGCTTAGCGGATCTTATTACTAAAGAGTCAACATGAACCATTATAACCTGCCCAGATTTGAGGCGCGGTCCATCTTTGGATATACATACATTTTCACAAATCAACTGTCCAAGGCTAATGATTCTCGATGTCTCTTCACAATAGGCGGGCTGGAGCGAATCCCAATTCAAATTGAATGGATTTAAAATCCTGTTACTGCATGGATTAGGATTCGAAATTCTCCCACTTTCATCCATTAAATAATAGTGAAGTACTTGGAAAGTCTGTTTGAAATTCTCACGGAGCAAATATTTCTTTCCCACGATCTGATTATGAGTTATTAAGTGGTAAGATGGAGAAAAATGCGCAATTTTCGGCACAATCCCTAAAGGACCCGACGAATTCCTAATTGGAATTCGGAGATCCCTTTTCCTTTTCATTGATTCTTTTCTCCCATTGGTGTTATATTTCAAACCGTTGAATGGACCCATTCGAGAACAATTAGATGATGACAAAATGATCAAAGACTGGCCTTCCTTATTTCGACTCAACAACGTACAACTAGTTCCTTGATGTTGGGTAAGTGATTGTTGAATCCTTCCCTTGGAAGAAAAAGGTTTGAGATTCATACAAGCTACTCCATTATTGGGGATCAATCCTGACCCTGCCGGATCATTCCTTTTTCTGTTATACGCGGACTTCGCTAAGTCCATTCTTAGGAAATCTTGAATCAGATCATTGACGCTTACTTCAACAAAGGAAGCATGAATCTCCTCTCTAGACGAACCTTTTTTGTCTTGGTCCCAATTCAAAACTAAACAAGTTCGAACTGATTGAATACTTGTGTCAGAAATTCCTCGAATTGTTTTGCCATTTCCAGAAAGGAGATACTTGACAACTCTAAGTTGCAAATTATCCCTTTCCTGCAAGAGATCGTGGGGGAAAAGCGTTGCGAAATCAATCTGGTCTTCTCTTTCATCTGGGCCTACGGGTCGAACCAAAACAAAAGACTTTTTCTTGCGAGGTGTGATCTGTTGGCCATAGATCCCATTTTTCCATTTTTTTTTAGCCTTTTTTTTTACCGTGACTGGTAGTATTAAGCCACTCTGCCAGGATATCTTATCTGTCTCTCCAGGAAAATGGATTTCTCCAGAAAAGATTTTCAGTTCAATCTCTCCCTTTTTTTTCTCTACTTGGACCAATCCGCCTACCCGGCTTCTTATATTGAAAGTAATTTGGGTATCTACTCCAACAATACTATTGTTCCGCACCATTATGGAAGAGGATCCGGGTAATATATGTACTTCCTTGGGAATGAAAACTTCTTTCTTTTGGTATTTTCGCCTACATTTTTTTTTGGCTCTTCGAGACTCAATCAAATCCTCTTTTGTGACAATGAAATGCGTCTCTCTATTCCCATTTTGAGTACTTCCCGAACTGTTTCTTCCGTATTGGGGATCATCGAAATAAGCAAGAATACTCTTTCTATGGAAAATGCCATTTATGGGTATTTCCATTGAGATACCTGAGCGAGGTAATAGTTCTCTCTCTCGTTCTTGATTAGATTGGAATGGAATGATGCATCTATTTCTTCGCCTCTTTGCCAATAAATCAGAATTTTCGTGGATAATAGCAGGATAGATGAAATTACAATGACCATTGCGTAGGGTTTGATCAGGTCCTGAATAATCAAGAACCCTTCGGATACTTTTACCAGAAGGACCCGCACTAAACAAATTAGATCTCACTTGATCATTAGTCACTGAGAAGCTAGACGTATCTCTTCGTTCAGAAGAAAGAGCACGAACATTCATTTGATCTTGATTCTTGTGGAGTGACAAAGGGACTCTACCGGCTCTGCGCAGACCCCCTGATAATATCCATAAATGACTTGGTTTTGATAAGAGATGAATATTCCCATATTTGGATTCAGGTACATGATAGACATACTTACTCCAGTGCATTTCTCCCTCTAAGTCAGAATAAATATGTTTTCGAACCGTCTCTTTCAAATTCAAGGTGGATGTTCCCGCGCGCATTTCAGCAATCACTTGTTCTGATTCTACATATTGATCATTTTGAACTAAAAGAACACTGTTTGGTGGAATATTCACATTATGTGTAATATCCTGACTCTCAATAGTGACAGCCAGGTCTAGCTCACATAGAAAAGCAGGCTGTCCATGACGTGTACGTGTGGGATGAACGAAATCCTCGTTGAATTTGATTGTTCCATTAGAGGGGGCTCGTATCTGTTCGGCAGTACCACCTGTGAACACTCCACCGGTATGAAAAGTTCTTAATGTGAGTTGAGTCCCTGGTTCCCCAATAGATTGACCCGCAATAATACCTACGGCTTCTCCCAATTCGACCAGGTCGCCATGAGTGGTACTTCGACCATAGCATAATCGGCAGATCCACGATGTACTCCTGCAAGTGAAGGGGGTTCGAATCGATATTGGTTGTGCTCGAAAGGTTATGAGTCGTTTGATAAGTCCCATCCCAATATCTTGATTTCGAATGGCGATGCATCGCGAACCCATATAGATATTGTCCGCTAATACACGACCCATTAATGTTTGGATCAAAATTCTTTCTGTCATCATTCCCTCTCGAGGATTCACAGAAATACCCCGGATGGTGCCACAATCTGTTCTACGTACAATAATGTGTTGAACTACTTCAACAAGTCTGCGCGTGAGGTATCCAGCATCTGCGGTTCGTACAGCAGTATCCACAACCCCCTTGCGGGCTCCGTAGCAGGAAATTATATATTCCGTTAAAGAGAGTCCTTCGCGGAAATTGCTTTGAATGGGTAACTCAATCATTTGTCCTTGGGGATCTGACATTAATCCTCGCATACCTATTAATTGGTGTACCTGAGATGCACTTCCTCTAGCTCCCGAAAAGGACATTATATGGACCGGATTCAAAGGATCAGTCATCCGAAAATTCGGATTCATTTCTTGTCGCAAATACTCACTTGTAGCATACCATATCTCAATGGATTGACGTAATTTTTCGACCGCGTGTATAGTCCCATAATGATGTTGTTTTTCCAAACTGAAACTTTGTTGTTCAGCGTCTTGGACTAGCCATCCTTTAGAAGGTATTGTTAAAAGATCATCAATTCCTAATGAAATGGATGTAGCAGTGGCTGTTTGGAAACCCAGAGTCTTTACTTGATCCAGGATGTGTGATGTGTATGCCATTCCAAAGTGATCTATGAATCTGCCAATAAGTCGTTTTATGGCAGTTCCATCTATCGCTTTATTGTGAAAAACCAGATCGGCTTTTTCTCTCATAAGTACCTCCATTTTCCGCTGAGTAGGATTCGACCAACAATAAGTTTGAGTCAGTGATTTGAAGACTTCCTTTCCTCGATCTTGAGTCGCGTAGAAATTCAGGAATTAGAATCCTAGTTGAATTGGAGAGACCCGAATTCCCGGGGGTATCATAGAATTACTTAGCTTAGGTCGCCCATGAGGAGGCCCGGCAAAATCCTTGTATGGCTTCTTCGATTTCTCGATAAAAAGAAATATGGCCAACAGTAGTTCGAATGTAGAGACAATGGATTTCTTTTTTGACACTTCTTACTATTAGATAGTGACCATAAATCTCATGATAGGTACCCAAAGATTCATATTGAACTTCGATGGGAACTTCTCTTGATGCAATAATACGAATACGTTGATCAAGTCGCCACCGGAGCCACAAAGGACTCTCTAATTTGATTCGTTTCTGCCAATAAGCCCCAAGTGCATCATAGGAACCACAAAAATAGGGCTCTTTCTCTTTTGTATACTTATCGTTATTCTCGTCTATTTTCTCATTTTGATAGTTTATCCGATTCCACGGATTATACCTATTTGCACAAATACCTCGACGATTCCCGATCGTTAATACATAGAGTCCCATAAGCATATCTTGAGTTGGTACGCAAATGGGATCTCCGAGAGCTGGAGACAAGAGATTCATATGAGAAAACATAAGTAAACGCGCCTCCGCTTGAGCCTCCAATGATAAAGGTACATGAACAGCCATTTGATCCCCATCAAAGTCTGCATTGAATCCCTTACGAACTAATGGATGTAAACAAATAGCACGCCCTTCCACTAAAATAGGTTCGAATGCCTGGATGCCTAATCTATGCAGAGTGGGTGCTCTATTCAGCAATACAGGGTGCCCCCGCATAACTTCTTCAAGTATTTCCCATACAATTGGTTCTTTTTCCTGAATTTGCCTTTTCGCAACTCCTATGTTGGAAGCAATGTGTTGTCTGAGTAGACCACGAATTACAAATGTCTGGAAAAGCTCTAGTGCTATTTCGCGAGGCAATCCGCATCTATGTAATGAAAGCCAAGGGCCCACGACAATGACGGAACGGCCCGAATAATCGACCCGTTTCCCAAGCAAAGTCTCGCGAAATCTTCCCTCTTTCCCTTCAATTACATCCGAAAACGACTTGTAAACCTTATTATGACGGTCCTTCATTGGCTGTCCGTGGAGCCCATTATCAAGAAGTGTATCCACGGCTTCCTGCACTAATTTCTCCTGAGACATTATTGCGTCCCCTGGCGAAGATTCTTTTAATAGTCTGATAAGAGAAATGTTCCGAAAGATAACTCTTCTATAGAGTTCATTAATATCCGAACTCATGAGTTGCCCCCCATCTAGCTGAATGATCGGTCTCAATTCGGGAGGGAGCACTGGTAATAGGCACAAAACCATCCGTTCTGGTTCTACATTTGTTTGAAGAAAATGCTTAGCTAATTGCATGCGTCTAACCAAAAAATCCTTTCTTCTTCGAATTTTTCTATCTTCCCATTCATTACCGGTGGTCCCTTTTTTCTCTAGATCTTTCCATTCTACCAATGAATCATCTAGAATAAGTCGCAAATCCGAATCGGCTAATTGTTCTCTGATAGCACTGGCTCCAGTAGAGATTTCTCGATTTCGAAATGTATTGAAGCCTTGAGGAGTAAAAAAAAGTGGGATGCTGGATTTCAGAGATTGAATTTCATCTTCGAATGAGCCTCGTAATCGTAAGAAAGTCGGTTTTTTAGCTACGACCCTAGCAAAAGAAAAATTGGGATAGGTTCCTATAGGATTTCCCCCCTTCAAAATCGGACGTGAAGGTTTCCTCTCATCCGGCTCAAGTAGTTACACCAAATAAAGAAGGGTGTTCTTGTTCTCCGATTTTGTTCTAGAAACCCCCCAACCAAACAAAGGTCTACTCCTTACTCAAGTTCTCAGTCAGGACCAACCAACATTTCATTGATTCATTCTTCCTTTTATTTAGAGCTTTGATTTCTATTTTCTGAATTCCTTATAGGGCCTAAATGCAATGTGAAATTCTTGAGTAGTCTACTTCCCTTCCAATGATGAATCCCCCTCAAATCAAAGAAAAAGAATTCCTTGGAACTCATAAGGGATTTACTTGTCTATGTATCGTTCGATTCGATCTTTTAGGTCCCTACTTCACCTCGATGGTTATGACATGATGTCCTTAAGGCCTATATGCGATGAATAGACCCCTGTAACCATGTCAGAGTTGCTTACTTGAACAGATTCTAACAGAAATGGAATGGTGAATTCCATGAAAGAAGTCTTTTTCACGAGGTACAACCAGCAATTCCTATGTATCTGTTACGGAATCGACCATAGATCAATTCCCTTTTATTTGGGAGTATTAAATAAACCCATAATAACTCTGAGCTTCATGGTACTCCTCCCAAGAGACATGTCAGAATCAGGGCATCCCAATCGGATTGAATGGGATGACAGTTTTTCATTCCCAATCTGTAAAATCAAAATTTTGATCAAATCACACATCGCAGTATACTAGGCCTTCTAATTTTTTAAGAGGTTTATCTAAAAGATTCGCGATATAACTAGGAAGACGTTTCAAATACCAAACATGAGTTACCGGGCATGCCAGCTTGATGTAGCCCATTTGAGATCTTCGTATCCGAGAATCAACAAATTCGACTCCACATTGGTCACAAAATCTAGGGTCTTCTTTTTCATTGCCGATGACTCGATAATTTCCACAAGCACAAATTCCACTCTTTATAGGCCCAAAAATTCTTTCACAAAACAAGCCATCTTTTTCCGGTTTATTGGTTTTGTAATTAAAAGTATCGGGGTTTTTGACTTCTCCAATTATCTCTCCATTAGGTAGGGTTTTCGTGGCCCAAGCACTTATTTGTTCAGGAGAAACTGATCCAATTCGAAGTTGTTGATGTTTATATCGGTCGATCATAGAAGAAAATTATTGATTTATTCCGATCAAGCTTCCTTCCTATTAATCTGGAAATTCTTCTCAGATACAAGGAAATGATTCAATTCCAGAGCCAAAGATCGTAGTTCTCGAACGAGCAATCGAAAGGATTCTGGAGCATCCTCAGGTTTCGGTAATGCTCCTCCACTGAGTGTAGTCCCAACGACTTCCTGCCGAGCTCTAATATGATCAGATTTATAAGTAAGCATCTCTTGTAAAATATGAGCAACGCCAAATCCCTCTAGGGCCCAAACTTCCATTTCGCCTACCCGCTGTCCGCCTTGGTTGGCCCTTCCTTTAAGCGGTTGTTGTGTAACAAGCGCATAAGGTCCACTAGAACGCCCATGGAATTTATCATCAACTTGATGAATTAATTTCAGAATATAGGGCTTTCCTATGATAACAGGTTGTTCAAAAGGATCTCCCGTTCTTCCATCAAAGATTCTGCTTTTTCCGGGATATTCGGGTTCAAATACCCATGGATTCGCTGTCTGCTTACTGGCTTCATATAATTCCGAAAACACTAGTTTTCTCGAAGCCCCTTGCTCATATCTCTCATCAAAGGGTGCTATTCGATAATGCCTGTCTAGCAGATCTCCCGCTAACCCGAGCGAGCATTCAAATATCTGTCCTACATTCATTCGTGACGGGACTCCTAATGGGTTGAAGACCATATCAACCGGTGTTCCATCTTGTAAATAAGGCATATCTTGTCTAGGCAAAATTTTGGAAATGATACCCTTATTCCCATGTCTTCCAGCGACTTTATCCCCTACTTTGATGTCACGTTTCTGTGAAATATATACACGAATCATTTCTGGACGATCCCCCCTTTTCCGGATCCATCTCACATCAATAACTCGACCTCTGCTACCTATAGGTAGTTTTAGACAAGTTTCCTTTGCAGTGGCTACCTGAATGCCAAGTATGGCTCGTAATAATCTATCTTCCGGGGTACACGAAGATTCTTGCATCATCTGAGGCGTTAATTTACCGATTAAAATATCGCCCGTTTCTACCCACGATCCGAGCATCACAATTCCATTTCTGTCTAAATGGCGGAGTAAATGGGCTTCTAAATGTGGTATTTCATTAGTGATTCTTTCAGGACCTTCGCTTGTCACATGAATCTGAATTTCATATTTCCGTATGTGAAAAGAAGTAAAAATCTCTCCATATACCAGACGTTCACTAATGAGTACCGCGTCTTCAAAATTGTAGCCTTCCCATGGCATATAAGCTACTAATATGTTTTTTCCTAAAGCGAGTTCGCCACCAACTGTAGCAACACCATCCGCTAAAAGTTGCCCCTTTTTAATCCAGTTCCCCCGCTGAACCTGGGATTTTTGATGCATACAAGTATTTTTATTAGAACGTTGATACATAAGCAATGGAATGTTTCGAGTGTCCCCATGACTTGAGAAAATGATCTTCTCGGTATCGGTATAAAGGATCTTTCCCTCGTGTTCGGCTATCGCAGAAACCCCCGAATCGAGAGCCACTTGGCGTTCCAACCCAGTTCCAACAATGCACTTCTCGGACCGAGAAAGCGGAACTGCTTGACGTTGCATATTTGAACTCATTAAAGCCCGATTCCCATCATTGTGCTCGATAAAAGGAATGAGGGAAACTCCAATCGAAAAATATTGGAAGGGAAAAATGCTTCGAAGATGAATCTGTTCCCATGCGAGAGTCAGGTATTCTTGACGGAATCGAGCTGGAACAACCTGTTCTTCCTGACTGTCCGGATTCAACGCCAAAGAAGTTCCTGTGGATACCACAGAGTATTCATCTCTCCTTGATGATAAAGAAACTACCCGCTCCTCTTTGTCTCTTTCAGAAATTTCAAAAAATGGGCTTTCTAGAGACCCCCCGTGGCCAATCCTAGCATGAATCGCAAAGGATCCAACAAGTCCAACATTGATTCCTTCAGCCGTGTCAATTGGGCAAATACGTCCATAGTGACTAGGGTGGATATCTCGCATCCGAAAACTTGCCGTTCGCGCTGTCAATCCTCCAGGACCTAAATAACTGACTTTTCGAGCATGAACGATTTGTGTCAATGGATTCGTTCGATCCCAAACATGAGATAAGGGATGGAGGCCGAAAAACGATTCATAAGTGGTTGTTAATGGAGTTGAAGTTACCAAATTCTGAGGAGTCGGTCTAAAGTTATGCCTAATTGCTCCACAGAGAGTTCTTCGAACCGCATCTTCTAAACGAACCAGAGCCAATCCGAATTGATCTTGTAAGAGATCCGCTACAGAACGAATACGTTTATTTTTCAAGTGATTCATATCGTCAAGTGGACCCATTCCAAATTTCATTTCGATCAAATGATCCGCAGCTGCCAATACATCTCGCGGTAACAAAAATGTATTGTTCTGAGGTATATCAAGATTCAGTCTCTGATTCATATTTCGTCGACCAATCTTTCCTAACTCACATCTTTGTTGAAAAAATTTCTTTTGTAATTTCTCACATAAGGACTCGGAATCAAAAGATAACGAATCACCACCTACACAAGCAAATTGTTGATAAAATTCCACAATGGCAGTTTCTTTGGACCCGATCGTTTGTTTCTCCTTATCATTCAGGAAAGACAAGAAAATTTCAGGGTAGCAAACATTATCTAGAATTTCTCTTAGATTCGAACCCATAGCTGATGATGGAACTAGAATGGATATTTTTTGTTTCCTACTCACACGAGCCCATATCCTTGCTTTTCTATCAATCTTTAATTCTGATCTTCCTCCCCAATCCGATATTATGGTGCCAGTATAGATAGTAATTCCCTTAGGGTCCAACTCTGAACGGTAATAAATACCGGGGCTTTGCAATATTTGATTGATCACAATTCTGTATATTCCATTGACTATAAAGGTTCCCAGGGAATTCATTAGAGGAATGTTTCCAATCAATATGGTTTGCTCTTGCCTATTCCTACCGGTTTTCCAAATTAATCCCGCAGGTACATATAATTCAGAAGAATAGGTGAGTGATTCATACACAGCGTCTCTTTCTTTTATCAAAGGTTCTACCAAGTGATAGGTTTCTACAAAGAATTGAAATTCAGTTTCTTGATCGGGATCTTCTATTTTTGGGAACTTATAAAGTTCTTCCATCAAGCCCTGATCAATGAACCGACAAAATCCCTCAAATTGTATCTGACTAAACCCAGGTATTGTAGACATTCCCTCATTTCCATCTTGTAGCATCTTAAGTTTCCTCTTGTTCAAAAAAATCCCATTCATTATTGGCTCATTCTTCCTCAAACCCTCTGGGTCGAGCTAGCAATGATGGAATGTATATTTTGTTTACTAAATCGCATAAAATTTGATCCAACTCCATATCATATATGGAATGTAGAAAATAGTAATGGAGAAAATACGTGTGGGGAGAGGTCAAAAGAGAATTTTATACTCAAATTCGAATTTTCAACAGATACAAATTTCGAAAACATTCCTAGAAACAGAATTTTGTCGATGAGACTTGTGAAGTCTTGTTATAGAATATCCAAAGTCATCCAACGGATAGTACGACCCAAATTACGACCCTTTTTGGTACCAGAAAAAGAAAGAATTCAGGATTGGATCGGTTCTCTATGAATGAGAGAAAGACAGAAGAATCAGGAACAGAATAGAATAGAGTTTTTTAGCACTTTACTTTTTCTCCACTTTTTCGCCGATTCCACTGTTCCAATGTTCAAAAAAGGATTCGCAGAGACGAAAGACATTTTTACCCAGTTGTTATTGGTTAGTCGAATTCATGGACTCTGGTTGAAGTAGGTAAGGGGGGTTGTACGTACCTAGGAAGCACACGCAGCTATAGCTATTTCACTATCCGCTACTATCCCAGTTATACTTGGGGCAAGACCGTGCTTTATCATAATTTCGATTCTATTATTTCATGAATAAGAAGAATTCCCTTTATAGGCATATATAGTTATGATACCTGATTAGGGATATCTGGGTCACAATTTCTGTTCTGGGCTTTACATAGATACAGAATTCTTGTTATAATGGAAAGTGAATTGAAAGCGATTGATTCTTGATAAAGAATGGATACTAATTCGTTTGTGGATCAACTTAATTTGATTAAACACAATTTGAGATCCAAACAAAAACCTTTCCGGAATTCAAGTCACTAGTTAATGGTTCCAAGCTTGCCCTACCTTTTTTCGGTAATGTAAAATCCCCATTTTCTCTTTCAGTATAAAAAAAAGAGGGGGGTAGTTTTTAATGTTTTGAGATTTGAAAGACGCTAGAATCAATCGAAGGGAGCCAACTGGATCCAAAGAAAGGAGGAAGAGGAAGGATTCCTTTTTTCATTTTTAGTAAAGGGATAAGAAAAGCGGGATTCAAGATGCAAATCCCATAAACATAAAAAAAGGAGATTAAGGACTCGCCCCCAAAGAGGGGGAAATCCATCTTACTCGCTATTTTGGCGACATGGCCGAGGGGTAAGGCGGGGGACTGCAAATCCTTTTTCCCCAGTTCAAATCTGGGTGTCGCCTGATCAACAACAACAACCCAAAACCAAAATCCCATAGTTTTTCTGATGATATGATAAAACTCGACACATTTTTGCCCCAGCAGAAGGGGAATAAGATAAAACGAAGACGGCTGGTACTTGCTTTCTTCTTACTGAAAATCTGTAGACTCTATTCTATCTCAATTCTATCTCAATCAACCCTTGCGTCTAGGCTAAGGATTCTAGTCTAGGAAGGTCCAGCTATCAAGACTTACGGAGTCCCTTCCACTATGTCTACTGACTGAGTTTTAGGTGAAATTGGATAGTCGGGTGGGGAATCCTATTATTAGTTATGGAAACAGTGTAAGATACCTTGGATACAAACTTACGAGAGTCTCTGAATGCTCAGACATCCAATCCAAGATTGGATAGAGAATTGCCTTTGATAGACTCAGAAAAAAACGTCTTTCTTTTCAGTAACCCCCAATCAAGAATAGAATAGACCCGACTGTCTCACAGAGACAGTTGGGAGACTTTAAGTATGAGATCAAAGGGGTAGGTAGAGATATTTCATAGGTAGTGCTCCATCTTGATTGTCCATGTTTCTGTGGTCAATCAAAGAAATCGTGGATCTTACTATTCTTACATATTCCGTTAATAACATTCACTTGACAATACTTGCAAATACCAGTACCAGGGGAGTAACTTCGTCTCTTACTTGTGTTTAACGATTACCGATTCTACCAGAAATTTGATAGCCACTTCTTTCTTGTGGATGGAGTTCTTTTATTGAATGGATTTCTTAGTAGCGTTTGGCGCAGAGTCCCTTTTTGACTCTGCGCCATGGATTCCACTATTATTAGAGCAGTGATCAATAATGGAAGAATTCCTTGATAGTCATAGAGATGGGGGACATGATTCACATGGATATAGTAAGTCTTGCTTGGGCTGCTTTAATGGTAGTCTTTACATTTTCTCTTTCACTTGTAGTCTGGGGAAGAAGTGGACTCTAGAGGTACGACTCATTGAGTGGAGTTAAGTAATGAAACTTTATCAATTATTTCATATATGGTTCTGCAAAACGTTTCTAAAGAAAAACACCTCCATTTCCAAATTCTACTGGAATCGAGTAATGGAATCTAGGAATAAAAAAAGAACCTTTCAATAAAAACAATAAAAAAAGATTTCAAGAATTCCCATGTTCTTATTCTAGATCTTTAGAAAGTCCAACTTTCTAGACTAATCGATAGTGAGGTAGAAAGGTTCCTAGAGCTCTTTCTACCACACTTATCGGATCTTCTATACTGCTAACTCTAGCCCCCTTTTTTCATTTAATATTAATACGTGGAATTTGAATCCCTTTCATTTCTTCAATCCTGGATAAGAACTCAAAAGTCAAGCTTCATTCAAATTAATCATTTTGACTGACTGTTTTTACATATATGATAAGTAAAAAGGCAGTAGGAACTAGAATGAACAGTGCAGTAGCAATAAATGCGAGAATATTTACTTCCATAATCTCATTGTTTTTTTTTACTTCACAATAACTCGGGATCTAATCCCATAGAGAGGAGACAGAGTCTCCTATAAATTCAATGAGATGAATTGCATCCTCATGATATTTGATATTCAAATTGAATTTGAGCCAAATCATGAATACCTATATACAATCTCTCAAATGGATTCATCGTCGAGAATTTCATAGTATAATATAACATAAGAAGATCCTTTATCCATAACAAATCCAATTTTGGATTACTGATCCAATCAAGAATCACGTTGATTTTTTCATTTTTTCCACTCTTTTTTAGGGTCTTCCTTATCCAATCATCGGATAAGGTATCATCTGACCCGTCTTCCATTAGTCCCAAACAGTGGAACTGAAATGAAAAAAAGAAGGAGTTCAGTTCGAAACTAAGGGTTTTAGGATCTTATTTTCTTGACAGACAAAGAGGTGTGAAAAAAAGGGGTCCCGGTCTAAAATCTCGAAGATTTCGAGAAATTCACTCTTGTTTTTTATTTTAGTTTGCTCTTTCCTCGATAAGACCCCTTTTCAAATAGGAAGAAAAATGGTGCATTCCCTCACTCAGAAAAGAGGGCGGGGTAAATCTTTCTTTGATGTCTCTTTTAGGAATATATTCTTTCCTTAGATTGAAACACATCGATCACAAATTAGCAAAAATGCAGTGTGCAATTTGAATGAGATAGATTCTTTCCAATTATGGCCCGAACTTACAGAAAATCGGAGCTCGAAAGTGGGGATTCTATCGGAGTCACTCAGCTAAGGTTAAGTTCCTTTTGTATCGTACAATAAACGAATCCAATTTTGGTTTTGTTATGGGCTCTTGGAAAACAGAACAGATGGGTATTCCATTGCACAGATGCACAGAGCAGGAAAAAAAAAGCCAGACCAGTATGGTCTCTCTTGGAATCCTGAATATAGTACTGCCAACAATCGTACCAATCTACATTACATAGGTCTCGGCATTGGTACTTATTTACATTACAGAAAATAGAAAGATGAATTGATGGATTCCGCCAATTCTAGGTCGGGACTGACGGGACTCGAACCCGCAGCTTCCGCCTTGACAGGGCGGCGCTCTGACCGATTGAACTACAATCCCAGGGAAATAAGGTTTACAGCATATCATTTGCTTTCATTCAAACCATTTATTTCTAGTTAGAATCGCCGTGTTCGAAGAGAGTCACGCGCAGTATATGTATATTCCAGGGATATGGACTTTAGTGAAAATGACACGTATTACTAGTCATTCTATTGTCAAATCGATTGAGAAGCCCTCTTTCAATGAAACTATTTTTTCTTTACTCCCTCCCTTTTTTCTATTTCGAAATCAGGATAGGAATCTAGATCATTCGAAAGATCAGAATATTGTGGGAACAAATAAACAAAGATATAACAGAAAAGTAGATTCTTTGCTTTCTTCTCCCGTATCCGGATTAGGCATGTTTCTGGAGTCCAAAAGAAATTTTTTCTATCATCTCGTAGGGCTCGGCGAATTTTTGGGCCGAGCTGGATTTGAACCAGCGTAGACAGATTGCCAACGAATTTACAGTCCGTCCCCATTAACCACTCGGGCATCGACCCAGAAAGAATCCATTCGAATTCGAGACTTATGGATAAGCCATGATCAACTTAGTTTTGTAGTACCCTACCCCCAGGGGAAGTCGAATCCCCGCTGCCTCCTTGAAAGAGAGATGTCCTGAACCACTAGACGATGGGGGCATCCCCGCCTGA